AAAGACAAATTGCCTATCTTTTCTTTCATCTCAGGAGAAATACGATCGGTAGGGGCTAATTCAAAACCCTCCGGTAAAATAAGAACAGCCCCCACATTCAAACCCCCTTTTTTACCATTAGCAAGAACCTGTTTCAGTTGTATATCATAAGGAATTCGAACAACTGCTTCAAATACAGTATCCGGAAGTACCGCCTGCGGAACCTCAATATCCACAGGCTTATTAGCTAAATGGCAATTGGCGCATACAATACGCCCCGTCGCTTCTCGTGGATTTTCATAACCTTGCTGTGCAAAAACGGGGTATGCTTTTGAAATGTCCGGGCGGGTTATGATATATATTAGAAGTGATACGGAAATAGAACGAGTAATCTGTTCCTTTATCCAAGAAAAAGTGTTTCTATTTTCCATGGTCCAATAGTTGATCCAAAAATTTCTACAATTACAATAAGGGGGGTAAGTCGCTAGTATAGTTCCCTATCCACGATTCTGTTAGTTACTTAACTAATTTTACTGGAATAATTTTACTGGAATGAGATTTTCCTGGAGAATAATATAAATATCGGATGAATCCCGAAGATGGTTAAAAATAGAAAACGTAAGTACGATTTTCAATACTTTGTTTATGTACAACTACAAAATAACAAGAGCTCTAATTTTCATTTTATTAGATTAATATCAGTGGATTTTTTATTTTTTATCAGTCATTCATTGAATGATAAATAACTACAAGTGACGGAGATACTCGATTTAAATAACGAAAAATCAAATATTTAAAAGTTGTATCAAGAATGACTGGAAAGGTGGAAACAAGACCAGATATAATTTGATCATTATGAACAAATCCAAAATCTTTGTAGACAGAGCCAATCATTAATTCCCAACCGTGGGGTGAATGAAATCCGATACATAAGTCAGTTAATAATAGAATAGAAAAAGCTTTGACTGTATCGCTTAAGTTATATAGGAATTTCTGGGACCACGAGTTAAGAATAGCAAGTTCTTCATTACCAATGATAGAATACCCGCTTAGAATAACAAAACATATTATATTTGTCGAGAAGTTCAAAATCGTCTGAATACGATCCTCATTGTGTATCTTAATTAGTTGGATCGTTTCTTGTTGGATTCCTATACGAAGCTTGTGTAGACGTATTTCTGAGTATTCTTCGATCAATTCGTCGAAGACGAACAGTTCCTCCAATTCTATGAATTTTTCTATAATATTCTTTTCTTGAATCTCATTCAAACAAATTTCGGATTGACCGGTATGCCACCAATTAGTAACCCAATATTCCAGACTTTTTTTAAATGAGAGAGAAAGCCACCAGGGCAAAAATACTATAGATGCAAGATATACCAGAGGCGGAAATACTTTCCTTTTTGCCATTTTTTCCTCTGTGAATTGTTAATCAACCAACCCCATTCGTCCACTTTATGTGATTAAATGTTTCTTTCACTTATGAGTTCTATATTCTATACAAGGTATGGAACCTAGGAATCTCTTTTATTTAGTTATTTGGTTTAGGATTTTTTGGTTAGTTTTTGAATCTAGAAAGAATAGAGAAATTGACTAAGAATCCACTTCGAATAAAGAAATACTAAAAAAATATCGGGAAACAATATCTGAATCAGAATTAGGTTAAATTTGAAACAAGAGTTTCCTCTCGATGAATGATTCCCTTAATTAATGTTAATGAATATTAGTAAGATTTTGAGACGAAACAACCCCTTTTTTTATCTCTACTATTTCAAAAAAATTCACTGATTGGCCATTATCATTTTTGTGTTGGTCATTAAGTAACAAAAAAGAAAAATGATAAAAAAAAAGTAAGAGTTTTGTTTTCAGTTATGTTCTAGAAAGGAGGAGATTTTTATGTTTTTATCTCCTGATAAAGCGGGAATCTACCAGTTATCAAAATATTTCAATTGGTACACGCAAGAAATAGGCCAATTCGGTAGCTTTTTGTTCAATTTCTCTTGGAGTCAAATTATCATCAATACGTGTTAAGGGAATAGCCCCCCGCCCTCGGATGTCTATATAAAGAACACGACGAACATAAATACTCTCTTTAACTTCTATTCTAATGGACTGAATATCTTTTATAAAGAATCGACGCAATATGCGACGATTTTTTCCAGGGAATCCCCAACGAAAAATACACATTACGCCTTCCTTTCTATCGAATCGATCATAACCACTACCTACATTCCAAAAAATTGTGCACCACAAATAGGAACTAATAAAGAGACCTGCGAGTCCGTAGAAAGACATTACGATCCCTTGCGAAAAAAAAATGATTGGATGAGAAGGAAAAAAGGATATCAAATTTCGTCCAAGGTAACTGGACGTTCCAACCAATAAGAATCCCAATGAACCTAAAAAAAGGATAAAGGCCCAGCAGAAATTACTTATTTTTCTAGACCCCGCGATAAGTTCTATCCATATATGTTCTGATCGCCAACTCATACTCGATTCGATTGTATTTTATTGGAATTGAGAGACTACCTCAAATTAATTTGACTTTACTTTTTTATTTACGAAATAACTCTCATCAACTAGCACTAGTTTGATGTGAACCTTAGGAATAAGTCATCAAATTGGTTAGATCTAAAAAAATAGCATACCTTATAGAATCCCACTATACATCTAAATACACGAATCTTCCATTGACTATATATCTTGTGTCAGCGGGCCTGGGGGCCCTGTGCTTTTTTATGTTTATGTTTGCTCAGCGAAAATCACATAATCACATATTATACCATATTTCAATAAATGAATATCAATATCTATTTTATGATACAAATCAAAGTTTTGAAACAATTGGAGGGTATAGATATAGATATAGGGTTACCTCGGATCTAAAGAATCTTGTTTTTTTGAACATGAAAAGATAAAGAAGCCATTGCAATTGCCGGAAATACTAAGCCTACTAAAGGCACAAAAATAGAGGGAAAGCTGAAAGTTGTCATAGAATGGGTACCTCGATTTATTGTTTGTACCTGTTATGTTATTATTATATTATTATTTCAAAATTCAATATATCTTATAATAATTAGAATTTATAAAATTAGAAAAGAATGAAGCTCATTATTATGACTGTAATAACTCATTTAATGCTCAATTTCAATAACTTTTGTTTCTTTATACAATTCGATCTTATGTGACGAAAGACAATTCTCCTTTTTTATTTGATTCTGACAAACTAACTACCCATTTGCTACAAATAATTGAGCTTAGTGTTCTATTTTATTTCGTCTCTATTCCATTTTGATTCAAAGGAAAGAAAGCGTGGAACTTAAATAACTCACTCAAAACGCTTTTTAAAAGATTACGTGATACAATTAGGTCAAATAAGCCCTTCTCGAATAAATATTCAGCCGATTGCGAACCCTCGGGTACTGTTTTATTCAATGTTTGTTCAATTACCCTTTTACCCGCAAATGCAATGTAGGCGTCGGGTTCAGCAATAATGATATCACCCAACATACCAAAACTAGCTGTCACTCCACCAGTAGTAGGAGATGTAAGGATTGATACATAAAACAACTTTTTAGTTGATTGATAATCATATAAAGCAGACGATATTTTAGCCATTTGCATCAAGCTCAAACTTCCCTCTTGCATGCGCGCCCCCCCGGAAGCACACACTATAACAAGAGGCAGAAATTGATTGGTAGCATACTCAATCAAACGGGTGATTTTTTCCCCAACTACGGATCCCATACTACCCCCCATAAATTGAAAATCCATAACCCCAACTGCTACGGGAATGCCATTTATGTAGCCTATGCCTGTTTGAATAGCCTCAGTTAATCCTGTATTTCTTTGATAAGAATCAATACGATCCTTATAAGGTTCCTCCTCCGAATGAAATTCAATGGGATCCAGAGAGACCATGTCTTCATCCATAGGATCCCAGGTACCGGGATCGATCAAAAGTTCAATTCTATCTGAACTACTCATTTTCAAATGATATCCACAATGTTCACAAATATTCATTTTTGATTTCAAAAATTTCTTATAATTTAATCCATAACAACTTTCGCATTGAACCCACAAATGCCTATATTTTTGAGTTACATCGAGATCATTAGAACTTTCTCCTATAGTTAAATCACTATCCTTTGTGCGGATTTGTATACCCAAACCCGCTTTTTCACTATTATTTCTACTTTCACTGCAAATGGCCCTATAAATGTAACTCTCACTTACTGTCGAAGTATGGATACAGATTTGAGACTGAAGATAACTGCCAATGCAATTATAAATATGATTATTCCAACTATATTGAATATCAGACATGTAACTAGAATTCTGATAACTATAAAAAGAACTAGAAAGTTCATTCAGAAAAGAATGATTGTTGTCAATTTCAAAAATTTGATTTTCAATATCAAAATATATTGAATAATTGTCTCCATTACTATCATTAACTAAAAGGGTGTCATCGGAGATGAAATTCCGAATATCTTTTTCGCCTAATAAAAAATCAACATTACTATAAGGAGAATCATCACGACCTCCCCAACTCTGAATATTTTTCGATGTATCTTTTCGATGTGAATCTTCACTTTTACTAGTATTTTCACTAGGACCGGGATTGTTCATTGATTTATTTAGCCCACACCTGCGTCCTAACTCTTTCTTACACAACATCGAATTAAACCACCATCTTCGCATAAAGTTTTCTTTTCCCTTATTTGTTTGCATAAAAATAGAATAATAAAAATAGAATAGATGAATAGTCATTGGATTTAAAATGATTTATTTGATTGGAATATCTTATTTACTATGCGAATAAGCATAGAAAGCCATGGGATTTTTTATTGGCTAATAAGAAAAGGTTAAGAATTTTAAGTATTGAAAAAAAATTCTCTTTTCTTTTAGGAAAATTTGGGGGAATACTTCACTATACACTATATTCGCATCGAAAAAAAGAAATAGAAATATTTGTTTTTCCTATAACCTATAAATAAATAACCTATAAATGAATCATT